TTAGCAAGAACTTGTTTCAGTTGCATATCATAAGGGATTCTAACAACTGCTTCAAATACAGTATCAGGAAGCACAGCTTGTGGAACCTCAATATCCACGGGCTTATTAGCTAAATGGCAATTGGCGCATACAATACGCCCAGTTGCTTCTCGTGGATTTTCATAACCCTGCTGCGCAAAAATGGGATATGCATTTGAAATAGATGTCCGAGTTATGACATATATCATGATCGATACGGAAATGAATCGAGTCATCTGTTCCTTTACCCAAGAAAAGGTATTTCTATTTTGCATGGTCCAATTATTGATCCCGGAAATTTCTACAATAAATTAGGTAGGTAGCTAGTATAGTTCCCTATCCACGATTCTGCCATTGTACTGGAGGGGGAATCCCTTAGACGGGTAGAAGTATAAAGAGTGAGTCAGATTAAAAATGGTTTGTTTATGTACGAAGTAACATTCGGATTTGATTGATATCGGCAGATCAAATGAGTTCTTCATTCATTCATTGAATGATAAACCACTACAAGTGAAGGAGATACACGATTTAAATAATGGAAGATCCAATATTTCAAAATTGTATCTAGAATGACTGGAAAAGTGGAAACAAGACCAGATATAATTTGATTATTATGAGCAAATCCAAAATCTTTGTAGACCGAACCAATCATTAGTTCCCAACCATGGGGCGAGTGGAATCCGATACATAAATCAGTTAATAAAAGAATAGAAAAAGCTTTTATTGTGTCGCTTAAGTTATAGAGGAATTCCTGAACCCAAGAATTAAGAATGACAAGTTCTTCATTACCCAGAATAGAATAACCACTTAGAATAGCAAAACAGATTATATTTGTCGAGAAATGCAAAATTATATGGATATGATCTTCATTGTGCATTTTGACCAATTGTATTGTTTCTTTGTGGATTCCTATACGAAGCTTTTGTATCTGTGTCTCCGGGTACTCCTTTATCATTTCGTCCAACAGGAATAGTTGTTCTAATTCTATGAATCTTTCTAGAACGTTCTTCTCTTGAATATCATTCAAAAAAGTTTCGGATTGCCTTGTATTCCACCAATTAGTAACTAAAGGTTCCAGACTTTTATTAAATGAGAGAGAGATCCACCAGGGCAAAAAGACTATAGATGCAAGATATGGGAGGGGAGTCAATGCTTTCTTTTTTGGCACTTTTAATCTGTTCTGTAAATTGTTAATGAAACTGCTTCATTCGCCGACTCTATCTGATCCGATATTTCTATGAAGCATGAGTTCTATAACAAGGTATGGAACCTATGGATCGGATCTATTCCTTCTTTTTTTTTGAATTGTTTAGTCCTTGGATCTAGAAAGAATATAGAAATAGAATAAAGGTCCGTTTCGAATGAAGAAATAATCAAGTTCCCAGATATCTCAATTGGTCAAATTCGAACCAATTGTATCTTCATTTGTTCCTTTCGATGAATGCCCGAAAAACCACTTGAAGTAATGAATATTATTCGGATTTCGAGACGAAAGAACTCCCCCTGGATCAATCAATTATTTCGAAATGTTTCACTGGCTACCCACAGCCCAGGAATAATTGAGGGGATATTTCTGAAGAATATTGATGATGAAATCCGAAATGGGTGGCAAAACAAGGGAGAAATTGAATAGTTATGAGAGATCCAATCGTTTGGTCATCAAGGAGCAAAAGAAAGGATAAAAAAAAAGAAACATCGATTGATGAAAGAGAGATAATTTACGAGATACGATCCATCTGTATCTAACGTATCAATTCAAAATATTGGTCCTAAAAATAAAAAGATGAATTCTGTACTGTATTCCGAAATGTTCTGATATGTGTGATGAATACATACTTATTAGATTTGTTACTAGTATGAAAGAATTGAGTTTAGTTCCATATGTAAAAAAAAGAGTTTTTGTTTTGGTGGATAAAAATAGCTTCTTATTATGGTTGTTCCGTATTCGTCCGCCTGCTTTATTCTATGGGCCACAACACAACGGTATTACCAACGGAACGGGGGAAATAGAATCGAACATGTTTTGCTCGAATAAACGTTCCGAAGAAACTTCAGTTATATTAAAAAGGGGATTCCTGAGTTCCTTCCCTCATGCGGAGAAAGCATTCATTCTTCAGTTCATTTCAAAATACTTCAATTGGTACGCGCAAGAAATAGGCCGATTCAGCAGCTTTTTGTTCAATTTCTCGTGGAGTAAAATTCTCATCGGTACGAGTCAAGGGAATGGCTCCCTGGCCTCTGATTTCCATATAAAGGACACGACGAGGATAAAGACCCTCTTTAACTTCCATTCTGATTGACTGGATATCTCTCATAAGGAATCGAAGGAAGATGCGACGATTTATTCCAGGAAATCCCCAACGAAAAATACACACTATTCCTTCTTTTCTATCAAAAAGATCATAACCACTACCTACATTCCACGAAATTGTGCACCACAAATAGGAACTAATGAACAGACCAGCGATCCCATAGAAAGACATCACGATTCCTTGGGGAAAAAAAAGGATTTCCTGAGAGGGAAATACGGATATCAGATTTCTACCAAGATAACTGGAAGTTCCAACCAATAAGAATCCTAGTGAACCTAAAAAAAGGATACAGGCCCAGCAGAAATTACTTGTTTTTCGAGACCCCGTTACAAGTTCTATCCATATACGTTCGGATTGCCAGTTCATACTCGATCCAGTCGCATTCTATTGCAATTGAGATAATAGAATAAGCCAAATGAATTTGACTTTACTTTTTTTTGTTTTGATCCCGAAGTAACTCTCAGCAACTAGCACTATTATGATGTAAACCATTAGGAGTAATTAATCGAATTGGTTAGATATAAAATAATAACATCCCCTTCATATGATCCCACTATGTATATCTACATACATATAGATACATTGACTTTCTATTTCAGATATTCGCTGATCTATTTGAAAACAAAAACAGCTATACCCACATATAATATACATGCATTTATCCATATATCATGGATCTGCATGCATAACAATAACAGCTTTTTTATTTGTGCTCGGAGGGAGTCACATGTCGTACCGTACCCTATTCCACTAAAAGATATCTGTATTATGATCCAAGTCCAAGTGTTAAAATAAATTGATGAGATTTGATCCCATCGGATCTAAACAATCTTGTTTTTTTGAACATGAAGAGATAAAGAAGCCATTGCAATTGCCGGAAATACTAGGCCCACTAAAGGCACAAAAATAGAGGGTAAATTGAAATCTGTCATAGAATAGGTGCCTCGATTTAATATTTGTACTTGTTAGAAATATATCTTATGATAAGTATATTTATTATAAGTATATAATAAGTGCAAGGAATGTAGAACTAAATAAGTGTACCTATTCATCTTTCTACACAAAATAGATGTATGATAATCCGCTTTTTTATTCTTGTTCTCCCGTCCTTATCTTATAATAAAGAGTTTCTTACGAGTTCCCTAAGGATTCGTTAGAATCCGATCCAACAGGGATTCTAGTAAAAAAAAAGGAGGTTCTCGGGAGATATAGATATAGAAATATGCAACATTTCTATTATAGATTTTCATTATTCTATATATTAATACGTAAGAAGGAAGGGAACATGAAATTCTTTTCATTTTCCCAATTCTATTCCGCGGAAAGAAGAATTCACTCTTTTCTCCTCTTTATTTTATAGAGGGTTCCTGATTTCTAATCATCAATAGGGGTAGGATAAAAAATCTGGAGAAAATAAAAATCAAAAAAGTCATTATCCGAAACTTCTGATTCTGACTATAGAACTTATGTCACCAAAGAAAACCCCATTCTTCTTATTTGGACTTTGATTGCGATGAACTAAAGTTCGCTACAAATAACTGAGCCTAGTACTAGTGCTCTACTTTAATTTTGAGTCAAGGGAAAGAAACCGTGTAGCTGAAATAACTCACTCAGAACACCTTTTAAAGGGTTACGTGGTACGATTGGATCAAATAAGCCCTTATGGAATGAATACTCAGCCGCTTGTGAACCCTCGGGTACTGTCTTATTCAATGTTTGTTCAATTACTCTTTTACCCGCAAATGCAATGTAGGCATTGGGTTCAGCAATAATGATATCTCCCAACATACCAAAACTGGCTGTCACTCCACCGGTTGTAGGAGATGTAAGGATTGATACATAGAATAACTTTTTATTTGATTGATAATCATATAAAGCGGAAGATATTTTAGCCATTTGCATCAAGCTCAAACTTCCTTCTTGCATGCGTGCTCCTCCAGAAGCACACACCATAATAACAGGTAAAGATCTATTAGTAGCATACTCGATCAAACGGGTGATTTTCTCGCCTACTACGGATCCCATACTACCTCCCATGAACTCAAAATCCATAACCCCCATTGCTATGGGAATACCGTTTAGTTGACCTATGCCTGTTTGAACAGCCTCAGTTAAACCTGTCTTTCTTTGATACGAATCGATACGATCTCTATAAGGCTCCTCTTCCGAGTGAAATTCAATGGGGTCGATAGAGACCATGTCTTCATCCATAGGATCCCAAGTGTCCGGGTCAATCGAAAGTTCGATTCTATCTGAACTGCTCATTTTCAAATGATATCCACATTGTTCACAAATATTCATTTTTGACTTAAAAAATTTCTTATAATTTAATCCATAACAATTTTCGCATTGAACCCATAAATGTCTGTATTTTTGATTTATATCGAAATCATTCGATCCTTCTCCTATATCACTGTCATTACCGCCAGTTCTTATATTAGAATTCCCACTATCACTACCACTTATACTTTCACCACTACAAATATAACTATAAATGTAACTATCAATACGGATTTCAGAACGAAGATAACTATCAATGCAACTATTAATGTGATTATTCCAACTATATTTAGTATCATACATGTCACAATCATAGTAGCGATTGTCACTCTTAGACCCATTATTCAGATAACTAGAAAAAGAACTTTCTAGTTCACTCAGAAAAGAACT